CTAACCCAGATTAAAGATTTTCTTTTTTTTTTCAATATTTGATGTCAGAATTTATTATCATAAACTTCTAGAATAGATATCTAATTACATATTACATAAATAATGATAATAATATCTAGGTAATTACAAAAGTAGGCTAATAAACAACCGGTAGTACTATGAAAAAATGGAAATTTCATTCGGATGTATTTTTCAGACATCGGCGGGGTTATTCTCTGAAAGAATTGTGGTTGAATTTGGTATTGTTGAAATTCGAGCACAGGTGTGGACTAAGTAAATCAACGGGCAGTGCTGGTCCTGGTGAAAATAACAGTGAAGATGAATATCCGAATCTAAATGATTCGGATATTCATCTTCACAATACCTGTGAAACGGATCTAAATGATGATGGCACTTTTAGAGATATTAGTGAGGACAGTTCTAACACAGATTGTCTTATTGAAAATAAGATTTGCAAGGGTAACGACGGCTATCCTATTTGGAATAATAAGAAAAGAGGATATAGCATTCGGAGTTGCGATGAGAGTGACTTTTCTAGTTACGTTTGTGGTGAGAGTGAAAATAGTAGTAAAATTGAGCATTTCGGTATAATAACCAAAACTTCAAAAAAAAGAAAAATAGAAACAAAATGAAATCATGAATTTCAATTATTAATTTATGAATCAAACTCTTGATAACAGTGAAAAAATGCAGAACAAAAAGTATATTTGTGATAATTGCATGCATTTGTGTCAGTAATTGATGAACCAGCCTCTGAATAAAAACAAAAAATGATTCATCAAAAATAGATTTGTGATAAACTCATGAATCAACCGACATTTCAATCTTCGTTATAATAACTTCAATTTGTAAAAATTGTTGCTGAAGTAGTTACAATACCTCCTGATAATTCTCTTTTGCAACTCTATGCATGATTTGCGCTCCATTGAAATTGTTCTCATTGTTCATAGGAGAGAACAAATCTTTCTTTTTTCGATGTTTAACACGACATAGTAGAAATGAGATAAAGATAATATGAAGCCATATTGATATATATATTTATATATTTAATCTTGACAAAATAGTAGCCTTATAGGTATAATTTAGGTATAATTCAAATTAGGTATAATTCAAATTAGGTATAATTCAAATGAACAGGAATTAAGTCTTAATTAGATAGTTTTTACTTTTAGTAAAGTGCTAACAAAGTGCTAACCCAGATTAAAGATTTTCTTTTTTTTTTCAATATTTGATGTCAGAATTTATTATCATAAACTTCTAGAATAGATATCTAATTACATATTACATAAATAATGATAATAATATCTAGGTAATTACAAAAGTAGGCTAATAAACAACCGGTAGTACTATGAAAAAATGGAAATTTCATTCGGATGTATTTTTCAGACATCGGCGGGGTTATTCTCTGAAAGAATTGTGGTTGAATTTGGTATTGTTGAAATTCGAGCACAGGTGTGGACTAAGTAAATCAACGGGCAGTGCTGGTCCTGGTGAAAATAACAGTGAAGATGAATATCCGAATCTAAATGATTCGGATATTCATCTTCACAATACCTGTGAAACGGATCTAAATGATGATGGCACTTTTAGAGATATTAGTGAGGACAGTTCTAACACAGATTGTCTTATTGAAAATAAGATTTGCAAGGGTAACGACGGCTATCCTATTTGGAATAATAAGAAAAGAGGATATAGCATTCGGAGTTGCGATGAGAGTGACTTTTCTAGTTACGTTTGTGGTGAGAGTGAAAATAGTAGTAAAATTGAGCATTTCGGTATAATAACCAGCACGAATGATAGTGATTCCACTGACATAGAAAGTCCTACTGAACAGGATTCCACTCAAATAGAAAGTCCTACTGAACAGGATTCCACTCCCTCATACAAGCATTTGTGGGTTCTATGCGAAGAGTGTTATACATTAAATTATAAGAGATTTTTGAAAGAAAGATTGTATATTTGTGAAGCATGTGAATCTCATTTGAAAATGAATAGTTCAGAGAGGATCGAACTTTTGATCGATCCGAATACTTGGGATCCTATGAATGAAAAGATGGCCTCAATGGATCCCATTGAATGGGATTCGGAGGAGGCTCTCAGTGAATCGGATTCCGAATGGGATTGGGAGGATCCTATTGAATGGGATTGGGAGGATCCTATTGAATGGGATTGGGGGGAGGATCCCGTTGAATGGGATTCCGAATGGGATTTCGAAGTGGAGTCCGAATTGCAGTCCGTCTTGGAGTCCGAAGTGGAGTCCTCTTTCTATTCATCTTTCTATTCAATGGCTTCCGAATTCGATCCCGAATCGGATTCCGAATTGGATTCCGAATTGGATTCGGGGGAGGCTCCCATTCAATTGCATTCCGAAGTGGAGTCCAAATTGGATTCCGAATTGGATTCCGAATTGGATTCCGAATTGGAGTCCAAATTGGATTCGGAGGAGGCTCCCATTCAATTGGATCCCGAATTGGTGGCTGCCCTTCAATTGGATTCCGAACAGGTGGCTGCCATTCAATCGGATTCCAAAAAGGTGGCTGCCTTTCAATCGTATTTCAAATTTTATTTGGAAGTGAACAAATTGGAGTCCTATTCAATGGATTCCGAGGAGGCTTCCATTGAATTGGATTTTGAGGACGATCCTTATATAGATCGTATTGATTCTTGTCAAAAAGAGACAGGATTAACTGAGGCTATTCAAACCGGTATAGGCCAATTAAATGGTATTCCCGTAGCAATGGGGGTTATGGAGTTTGAGTTTATGGCGGGTACTATGGGATCCGTAGTGGGTGAGAAAATAACCCGATTGATTGAGTACGCTACTAATCAATCTCTACCTCTTATTATAGTGTGTGCTTCCGGGGGGGCACGCATGCAAGAAGGAAGTTTGAGCTTGCTGCAAATGGCTAAAATATCTTCTGCTTTATATCATTTTCAAACAAATCAAAAGTTATTCTATGTATCAATCCTTACATCTCCTACTACAGGTGGGGTGACAGCCAGTTTTGGTATGTTGGGGGATATCATTGTTGCCGAACCCAATGCCTATATTGCATTTGCGGGTAAAAGGGTAATTGAAGAAACATTGAAGAAAGAAGTACCTGAAGGTTCACAAGAGACGGAACCTTTATTCGATAAGGGGTTATTCAATCTAGTCGTACCACGTAATACTTTAAAAAGCGTTTTGAATGAGTTATTTCAGTTCCATGGTTTCTTTCCTTTGAATCAAAATTCAATCGAGTAGAACAGAACATTAAGTTCAATTATTTGATTTGTAGCAAACAAGTAGTTAGTTTATCGGACTCCGAGTCAAAATCAGACAAATGGCATTTTCTTTGTTGACATAAGATTCAAATAGAGAAAGATAGACATAGAGTTTTCTATCTTTCTCTATCTCTCGAGAATCTCATTTTGACTAAGAATCCCTGTTGGGTCGTATTCTAACGAATCTTTCGATAATTTGTAAGAAACTTTAATTTTATTCAATTTCAATTAGGATATAAGAGCAAAAGACGAGAAAAAAATAAAGAATAAAAAGAAAGGCGATTCTCATACATATTTATCATGTAGAAAGATGAAAAATTCAATTTGAATGAAAAATATTCCAAAAATTCAAAAAATAAGTCCAGTATATACTCTCTTAGATATATACTGAGATCTATACCAATTCGAATTCCAATTTCATAAATACTAATTAATAAATGAAATTCTTAATTAATTAAGAATTTCATAATTCCAATTCTTAATTATAATTATTATAAGATATCTTTCTAAATATTAATAATAATAACAGGTACAAATAGTAAATCGAGGTACCCATTCTATGACAACTTTCAACTTTCCCTCTGTTTTTGTGCCTTTAGTGGGCCTAGTATTTCCGGCAATTGCAATGGCTTCTTTATCTCTTCATGTTCAAAAAAATAAGATTGTTTAGATCCGGTAGGACCCAATCTCATCCATTTTTTTTTTTAACTTAGACTCGTATCATAACACAGATATCTATTTAGTGGAATATGGTGTAACGTATGGCTTCCGTCGAAGATTAAAGGAAAAACTCTTATGCCTGCAGAAACATAATATATGGGTAAATGAATTCTAGTTATTTTCAAAAAGATCAGGATTGCCAGATGGCCGAAATAAAAAGTCGGTATATATATGTATGTCGATATCTATAGTGGGATCATACGAGAAAGGGTATGTTATTATTTTAGATCTAACCAATTTGATGAATTACTCCTAAAGGTTCACATCAACCTAGTACTAGTTGATGAGAGTTACTTCTGAAACAAAAAGAGTCAAGTCAAATGAATTTGGGGATTCTCTCAATTCCAATAAAATGCAACCGGATCAAGTATGAGTTGTCGATCAGAACATATATGGATAGAATCTATAACGGGGTCTCGAAAAACAAGTAATTTCTGCTGGGCCATTATCCTTTTTTTAGGTTCATTAGGATTCTTATTGGTTGGAACTTCCAGTTATTTTGGTAGAAATTTCACATCTTTATTTCCGTCTCAGCAAATCGTTTTTTTTCCACAAGGGCTCGTGATGTCTTTCTATGGGATCGCAGGTTTCTTTATTAGTTCCTATTTGTGGTGTACAATTTCGTGGAATGTAGGTAGTGGTTATGATCGATTCGATAGAAAAGAAGGAATAGTGTGTATTTTTCGTTGGGGATTTCCTGGAAAAAATCGTCGCATCTGCCTCCGATTCCTTATAAAAAATATTCAGTCCATCAGAATAGAAGTTAAAGAGGGTATTTATGCTCGTCGTGTCCTTTATATGGACATCAGAGGCCAGGGGGCCATTCCTTTGACTCGTACTGGTGAGAATTTTACTCCACGGGAAATTGAACAAAAAGCTGCTGAATTGGCCTCTTTCTTGCGTGTACCAATTGAAGTATTTTGAGAAATGGGCTGAAAATGAACGCTTTCTTAGCGGGAGGGAAAAAATTCAAAAATCCTCTTTCTTTTTTCTATAACATAACTTAACTGAAGTTT